ATATAATAAAAAATAAATTATATATAATAAAATCTAGAAAATGAAAAAATATATATAATATAAAGAATAATCTATAAAAAAAAAAGAAAGTTTTTTAAGAATAAAGTAGAGAAGGTTTTTTCAAGTCTTTTTTTTCTAATGGAACCTAATAAGTATCCCCTTTCGATTAGGAGAGATGGCTGAGTGGACTAAAGCGTTGGATTGCTAATCCATTGTACGAGTTAATCGTACCGAGGGTTCGAATCCCTCTCTTTCCCTTTCTCCTTTTGATGATGTGTAATAGAGAAAATCCTATTTTATAAATAAAGCAATAAAAAATAAATAAAGCAATAAAAAACCTTTTTTTATTCTTCACGTCCCGGATTACGTCCTGGATCATTAGATAGGAATCCAAATATGAAGAGAGAAACAAAGAATATAACTACAGTGTATACAAAAAGTTTAAGAGTAAGCATTACACAATCTCCAAGATCTTATTAAAAAAAAAAAAAAAAAAGAGAATAGATTCTCCATTTTTATATCAAATATCTAATTTGGATACCAATAAATCAAGTGATTTCTTTTTTTTTTTTTCTAGAAAAAAAAAAGGGTTTCAGAAAGTCATTTGTAATAAGATAATAGTCGAGTCTTTTATATTCAAACGGATTTGCGTACCAATATCTAGATATTTTTTTTGTGAACTCGAATCTAATTAGGCTCTTTCATTTAGGGAAAAGAGGATAAAATTGAGGAAATAGAATGATCCAGATTTAGTATGGCTACCAAAAAAATTTACTATTCGTTCATACGTCAAGATTTTTTTTGATCTTTTGAATTGTTGGAAGAAGAAAAATCGTGAATTTTTCTAAGACAGTATTAAGAATTTCATCGAAAACTTACAGCTGCTTGCCAAACAAAGGCTAAGAGAAGAAAGAAAAGAGGTATTACGGGCATAACATCTACGATTGGATTCAAAAAGGCGTAGGCCTCCGGCAATTTGGCGACTAGAAAAGTGCTTGAAAAAAGGGCAGAATTCAAAAAAATACAGATCAAATTAAATATATTAAGCATAACAAAAATTGGTGTTCTTGTGGATAATTTCATTTTGATTGAGTTATTAATATATTTATTTTTTATATAAGGAAAAAATAAAGAAAGATAGTCTAAAAAGACTTTGTTGAACTTACTCAATCAAAAACCCTTTTATTCTCTTATGAGAATGAAAGAAATAATATTTTCATACAATATCTTAATTGAATTCTATGTAATGATCAATAAAGTAAGTTTGATTTGCTATCTACACGTGTCAAAACTCTAGCCCCAATGTACTCTATATTTCATTTTGGCTGAAATTGAATTGACGAACAACCAATAGCAATATTACTCTTTTAGTAGTCTTGAATAAAAATTGAAATGGGGCGTAGCCAAGCGGTAAGGCAACGGGTTTTGGTCCCGCTATTCGGAGGTTCGAATCCTTCCGTCCCAGAGTATAGTCATTACGGAATCAATCGTCTATTTACTTTGTACACCACCCTCCTCTTTCTTTTTACTGTTTCAAAATCCAATCTATTTTTAAGAATAAAATAGGGAAATGAAAATTAAGAATTTTTTTTCATCATTTCAACCGAAATAAAAAAAAAATCAATTTGCTTTTGTGTGTGATGCGGATAAGCAAGGTAGAACCGTAGATTCTTTGAATTCAAATATATTGATATATTTGATATTTGAATTCAAATTTAGATTTTACATATATACAATCTAATAGGGGATTCATTTTAATTCTGACTTAACCTTTTACGCGTAAATTCACTATTCCGGTCATAGAGAAAGAAAAAGTATAGATTACGAGATACTAACTAACCTATGACTATTCATGATTCCAAAATTGAATCAATTACACAAACTATAGGAATATAGGTGCTCTTGGCTCGCCATTTTGTGTTCTATTTTACTAGAGTTCTACACTTTTTTGAATATAAAAAAGAGTACTTAAAGATTCTCTGTTGAGATATTTGAGAGTTATTTAACTTGAGTTACGAGAGTACGAATGGTACGAATGCTTTTTATGAAAAAAATATTTAGGTTTTCAATACTGGCTAATTGATTTCATTTTTTTATTAATCTATTTAATATTTGAATTTTATACAGAAAGGGAACTTCTACTCGTTGAATTTTTTCTCGAGCCGTACGAGGCAAAAGCCTCTTATACGTTTCTAGGGGGGTATTATTCATATACATCTATCCCAATGAGCCGTTTATCGAATCGTTGCAATTGAAATTGATGTTCGATCCCGAAGAGAAGGAAGGGATCTTCGTAAAGTGGGTTTTTATGATCCAATAACTAATCAACCTTTTTTTAATCTTCCTGCTATTCTCGATTTCCTTAAAAAAGGTGCTCAACTAACATGAACGGTTCATTATATTTCAAAGAGGGCACGGATTTTTACGGAATTAAGTCTTAATAAAACGAAATTGAATTAATGAAATATAAAAAAGAGGATGTGAAAGACTCATATATAGCTTGGTATCAAATTTTATCTACTCTTTCTCTTCCAGCATATTTTTTTTTATTAGAATTTCTATTTATTTTTAGTATTCTTCTTACGGTACGAATACTAAAAAATACCCTGTTAACAATTACTATGTTTTATAATCCTAAACAAATTTCTGAAAATCATTTTTGATCTATAGAAATTCTAATTTTTGTATAAATAAAAAAATTTTACTGTATAGAAATAGAAAAAAATACTATATATATAAATATAAAATAATATATTAATTCTGACGAAAATTAATAGATATATATCTATTATATTATTTTAGAAATAATAATATATATTTCTAAAATAATTTATTCATTATTCATAAAAAATAAAAGGCCATAAAAATGGGTCTAAAACAGTATAAAAAGATTTGAGATTACCCTACCTGACTTAGTTTTTATTCATTGTCCGAACTAACAAACCAAGGTGTTAAGCTTTTTTATTTATTTTTTCTATTCTTTTCGCTATATTAAAAATTCACAATCATATTGACAACAGTGTATCGACCAAATATAATTCTCCCATAGAGAAATAGATCTATTTATCCCTGACGCACACATGGCTGTATTTTTTTTTATTCTGGTTGTATCTACATATTTGCAGTACTTTCTTTTTTTGTTTGGGGGGGGTTGCTAACTCAACGGTAGAGTACTCGGCTTTTAAGTGCGACTAGCATCTTTTACACATTTGTATGAAGAAAAGGATTCGTCCAGATCTGCGGTAGAGTTTGTAAGACCACGACTGATCCTGAAAGGAATGAATGGAAAAAATAGCATGTCGTATCAAGGGAGAATTCAAATAACATTTTTTTTGCTTTCCTAATCCGTACAACCTTGTTTTCGGTGTCGACAAAAAAAAAAAGAATTACAATTTTGGTCGAGTGAATAAATATAAATGGATGGATAAAAAACCCGGTTTTCCGGATTCCAGGAAAAAAAAAGAAACGAGCTTCCATTCGTAATTTGAAAAATTACCCGATCTAATTAAATGTTAAAAATAGATTAGTGCCTAATACGGGTATGGGAAGGAATTTTTTTCTTGTGTGTTATTATCAATTTTTTCATGAGTCCTAATTATTTTTTCCCTAGTCCGTTTGGGTTAGATTGGAGATGGATGTGTAAAAGAAGCAGTATATTGATAAAAAAATATATATATTTCCAAAATCAAAAGAGCGATTAGGTTAAAAAAATAAAGGATTTCTAATCATCCTGTTTTGTTATTCTATAAAATATAACGAACAGAAACCTATTAAAGATAGAGAATCCGGTTAGCAGTCTACCTGTTTATGAGGTGTCTATTGCTTTCATAATCTACTACCTTATTTTGACTGTATCGTACTATGTGTCATTTCATAACTCAAGAAAATAAAGACTTTACTTTAAGTTAAAATAGAATTTTTCAATCCAAATGGAGAAATTTCAAGGATATTTAGAATTCGATGGGGCTCGGCAAGAGGGTTTTCTATATCCACTTTTTTTTCGGGAGTATATTTATGTACTTGCTTATGATCGCGGGTTAAATAGATTAAATAGAAATCGCTCTATTTTCGTGGAAAACGCGGATTATGGCAAAAAATATAGTTCACTAATTGTGAAACGCTTAATTTTGCGAATGTATGAACAGAATCGTTTGATTATTCCTACTAAGGGTTTGAACCAAAATCCCTTTGTGGGGCATACCAATCTTTTCTATTATCAAACGATATCTGTTTTATTCGCAGTGATTGTAGAAATTCCATTTTCCCTAAGATTAGGATCCTCTTTCGAAGGAAAACAATTAAAAAAATCTTCGAATTTACAATCAATTCATTCAATATTTCCCTTTTTAGAAGACAAATTATCCCATTTTAATTATGTGTTAGATGTACTAATACCTTACCCCATCCATCTAGAAATATTGGTTCAAACCCTACGTTACCGGGTAAAAGATGCTTCTTCTTTGCATTTTTTTCGGTTCTGTCTATACGAGTATTGCAATTGGAAGAATTTTGATATTAAAAAAAAATCAATTTTGAATCCGAGATTTTTCTTGTTCTTATATAATTCTCATGTCTGTGAATACGAATCCATCTTTGTTTTTCTACGCAAGCGGTCTTCTCATTTAAGATCAACATCTTATGAAGTCCTTTTTGAACGAATTTTATTCTATGGAAAAATACAACATTTTTTAAAAGTCTTTGTTAACAGTTTTCCGGCGATCCTAGGGTTGCTCAAGAATCCTTTCATACATTATGTTAGATATCACGGAAAATGCATTCTGGCAACAAAGGATACGCCGCTTCTAATGAATAAATGGAAGTATTTTTTTCTTAATTTATGGCAATGTTATTTTTCCGTATGGTTTCAATCGCAAAAGGTAAATATAAAGCAATTATCTAAAGATAATTTAGAGTTTCTGGGTTATCTTTCAAGTTTGCGATTAAATCCTTTAGTGGTACGTAGTCAAATGCTAGAAAATTCTTTTCTAATAGATAATGTT